ATGGCTATCGAAATCGTGAGCATCGGCATGTAGATTCCAAATCCAAGTGGTAGTTTCGGGGCCTTTAGCTATTGTTCTTGAAAAATGACCTGGTTTGGCCCATTCCTCGAAAGAAGTTTTTATGGGATCCCTATCTACCAAAATTTTGACTTCTGGTTCCGGCGAACGAATAATCATTGAGTCCTCCTCTTTCCGGACAACACATACAAAGAAACCCGCCAACAGTCAAATAATTAATGAATCTCTGAGAGCTCTTTCTAATTTTTTTATTCTCCTCAATCTCCCATCCTTTTTTTCAGTTATTCACTCGAGCAATTATGATCTAGAAGTCGATTCGTGGCAAGTGTTCGGATCTATTATGACATAGCCATGCGGCGCACAACGGACCTTTTGAATCGTCTAAAATCCTTTCGGGTCTTTGTGTTGATCCAAAAATCGTTTTTTTGCGCAACCCGGCGTATTTATTAACATCTCAATTAGATGTTCTTAGATGTCGTTACGTTATGTCTTCCATTACCCCCAACATAGACATATTTATTTCTTCTTATTTTATTCCAAATCCCATGAAAACAGGCATGGATCGTTGCAAAGAAATATATATTCGACTCTATCTGCGTATCGTTTATACTTCTGCCTATCGTTTATATCCCATACGAAATAGAAAATGCTCTTTGAAAGGATATAATGAAATTCTTTGGTTGTTTTTGTCATAAAAAAGATTCGCTTTATTTGACATTTGACTAATCAGACTAATAAATCAAAAAAGAGTGCTCTTATTCGAAACGCCTTGTGATCTTCAACCAATTTTGGGCTTCAATATAATTACTGGGAGTAAGCGCTATAGCCTGTTTCCAATACTCAGCGGCTTGATCAAACCAAGCTTCCGCAATTTCAGAATCTCCCTGTCGAATGGCCTGTTCCCCCCGGTCAGAATAGGCTGTTCAATTCCTTCCTCGAGAACCGTACTTGAGAGTTTCCTAACTCATACGGCTCACAATTCTTGTGGTATCCCGTTTTTTCAATCTACACCATCTAATATCTAATAGAATGAGATTTCTCAGAGATCTCTCCCCCTTGTTTTTTTTATCGGGTTAACAAAAAGAGATTAATTGTATGAGTTTCAAACTTGAATTTGGTTTCATATTAATAATGAATTTTGTTTTTCGTTTTATCTTTTCTCCCACCCTCAACATAGGCATTTACAATATTGCTAGAAGTTTCTCAAAGGTAACTATCTCGGTTTCATAGAAAAACTGATTTTATAGAGAATCTTAGAAAAAGTCTTTTCTTCATATTCCTATATTTTATTTCATTTTCTTTCTATTTGAATTTGAAATTCTATTAAAACTAGAAAGAAAAACAAAGACTTACTATCTTTGGGATCTGATGCTACACCGCTGCTCAATACCTTAGGGGATCGACTTTATTACATACGTCGATTCCTAACTTTTTTCTTGTATCATGACTTAAATTAAGTAAGCAGTTATTATTGTATCGTCCCAAAACATCACTAATTGATCTTGACGGCGCTTTCTTTATCAATTGGATCCTTTATCCATAGAATATAGAAGAAAGTATCTAGGCATATCTATTTCTTGATATTTCTACTTCTAAGAAGTTCCTTTCTTTGCTACAGCTGATAAAAATCGTTTTGTGGACGATGCTTATGTAGAAAAACCCATTTTTTTTTCTAGTATTTACTACTCTTTTCTCTTTCCTTTTTTCTTTCTATAGTGGAGATAGCCGCACGTAATGACAGATCACAGCCATATTATTAAAAGCTTGTGGTAAGAAGGGGTTTCGTTCGAGTGCTCTAAAATAATATTCTAAAGCTTTCGTATGTTCTCCGTTCCTTGTGTGAATAAGGCCTATGTTATAGAGTATATAACTTCGATCATAAGGATCAATTTCTAGTCGCATAGCTTCATAATAATTCTGTAAAGCTTCTGCATAATTTCCTTCGGATTGAGCCGACATCCGTTACGGTCGTCGTTCATTTTTAAGAATCTCCGTTCCAGAACCATACGTGAGATTTTCACCTCATACGGCTCCTCCCTTAGGCGCATAATGAGAATAATACATGGAATCAAAAAAGAGTGCAAAATTCTCGTTATGGACTGAGTGGGGCTAGTGTTTTTACAAGAAATCTCTAGCCAACCTTCCTGCCAAAGATTTTTTTAACATCAAATGGGTTAATCTTAAATAAAAAATGGTAACTTCAACAATTTCTTTGTCCCCTACGCCCTTTAATTTCCAGGAATTGGTCACTTCAACAGTCTTCGATGGTTATACAGGTATCCAAAATAGGAACGAGATGGATGTTTGTTGTCCCAACCATTTTAGTTTCGATCTCGATAAGGAAGGCGATAATTTCGACCAAAGTCAAAGTCTGCGTATTGTTGATTTCTAGGTGTAGTGCTTCTTCTCCTATACTGTCTATTGATTCTAATGGATGAGGGTTGACTCGCACCGCAATACAGATTCATAAGTTTTAACCTCTGGCTCACTACTAGAATCGACAATTCAAGCATCTGAGGCTGCATTAATCGGGGATACACGACAGAAGGAATTGTTTTTTTTTTACAAACCTCACCTTCAAAAAGCGTAGATTTATTTCATTTTTTTTTTTATAGTCCGAAATCATGCGTCAGTCTTATAAGACTGAAGGCGGTAAATAAAATTGAGATCGAAAAGATATGTAAACTAATGACAAATCACACCATCTCTGTAATAGGTAAATGCCTCCTTTTCTCCTGAAGTTGTCGGAATTATTCGTAATAAGATATTGGCTACAATTGAAAAGGTTTTATCAATAAAATTTCCATTTATACTCGATTTAGTCATAGATAGCAATCCACTCTCAAATTCTTTTCATTACCTTTCGTAAGAAAATGATTCCCCACAAACAAAGGAATTGGACACTACGAAATAACATAAAAACAGAATTTTAAAAATTTGAAAACTCCTCTTCCTTAAATTATTTCTTTTTGACCGGAATTAAATAAAATAATAAGAAATAGTTTCGATTTCATACAAATCTAGTCGACTAGTATAAGAATGAAGAGGTCCTAGTCTGATTCCCATCTCATCTCGAAATTGAAGAAAAAAACAAAATAGATAGACCGATTAGTTGATTCCTTACGATTGATTGAATTCGTGTCAAAATATCCGAAAAGGATGGGAGCACTAGATAACATAAATGGATATCTAAAAAATCGATATCTTTCCTCTTTTTGTTTTTTCATACTTTTTTTCGAATTGATTGCCCGGAATTTTTGAAGGTCAAGTAAAGTCAAAATAAAAGTGGCTCGCTATTGATTCGGTTGATGGGGCATAATCATTACGTAGGAGAGATGGCTGAGTGGTTCAAGGCGTAGCATTGGAACTGCTATGTAGGCTTTTGTTTACCGAGGGTTCGAATCCCTCTCTTTCCGTACCCTCAACTAATTTACCAATCTTAATGAACACAATGTATCAAAGAACAACACATACTCAAATTCAAAAAGGTAGAACTCGAACCCTCGGTAATTTTGATATCGATTTGCTATTGCTATTCCCTGGATAAGTACTTTATCCTGCGTCCTTTTTTAGTTACTTTTTTTATGGGAAGGAAAGGGGGTAGGAGTAATAAAGTTGTCCAAACCTCTTCTTAGTTGAGTTAGGTTTAAGTTTGCCGAGAATAATATTCTACGACTAGCAATTCATTTATTTTCAAACCAATCGATTTACTCTCGATTATTTGATTGACTAATCCTTTATATTGGAATGGGTGAAGAGTCAAATGTTTTGGAACTTCCTCATGAGGAGATGAATTAAGATAACTTTGAATCATATCTCTAGATTTTTGAGCATGGCTCGCCGTAATAATATCGTGTGGTTTGCAGCGATAACTTGGTATATCTACTATACGGTCATTAACTAAAATATGTCTATGGTTAACTAATTGGCGGGCTTGGGGAATAGTCGAAGCCATACCCAATCGGAAAAGGATGTTATCCAAACGCATCTCAAGTAATTGTAGTAAAACCCGACCTGTTGACCCCTTGGCTTTTCCGGCTATACAAACATATTTTAGTAATTGTCGTTCTGTAAGACCATAATGAAAACGCAATTTTTGTTTTTCTTCTAAACGAATACGATATTGAGATTTTTTCCCAGAGCGCGATTGGTTTCTAAAATCGCTTCCGGCTCTAGGCCCTTTACTAGTTAGACCTGGTAAAGCCCCAAGACGACGTATTTTTTTGAAACGAGGCCCCCTATAACGCGACATGAAGACTCCTTTTTTGTTTGGACATAAACAAACTGAACTAAATAAATTGATAAATTAAGCGAGGCGAAATACAATAATAATAATACAATGAAGTATTGTCCTAAAAAGAATTAAGAAATGGATTGAATTGGAGTAATAGAATTACCATTTTTGATTTATGTATAGAAATGTATAGAAATCATTTTCTTTCTATATTAATTTATATATCATATCAATAGAAATAGAAATTTATTAGAAAAAAAATAATCCTCTTTTTGTTCTGCCGAAACCGAATTCTTACTGTTTTTTTGCTAATTGAAATGGGGCATATAATAGGTCGGCAACCCTTGGAAAAAAGGGAAAAAGCCATTTCAATGTTCTTTGATTTCAAAAATACACTCTCAATCATGTGAAAATCAAAACAAATAGACAAAAGCCGGCTATCGGAATCGAACCGATGACCATCGCATTACAAATGCGATGCTCTAACCTCTGAGCTAAGCGGGCTCAAATAGAGCAAAAATTGTGTATGCATCGTAAACGAATAGGATCTTTTTTTTTCGATTAATATGAATTATTCAGTATTAGCTATTCATAATAGCAATAGCTATAGATTTCGATTTTTTGATATTGATCAATATTCTAGAAAATAATAATTAGTAATTAGATTATTTATTCTAAATTCTAATTATTATATTAATAAATTTTAGTGATATAAAATGGATATCCATTTTCTGTTTCTCAACACTTA